CATAAATTGTTAAAGCTTCCATAAAAGCCAGACTAAGCAATAAAGTACCTCGGATTTTTCCCTCCGCTTCGGGCTGTCTCGCGATCCCTTCTACAGCTTGGCCCGCAGCAGTACCTTGACCAACCCCAGGTCCAATAGAAGCAAGACCGACGGCCAACCCGGCAGCAATAACGGAAGCGGCAGAAATCAGTGGATTCATGATAAGTTCCTCACACCAAAATAAGTAAATAGTTAATGATACAATAAAACAAGAAATTATGACTTAATTATTCCATCGCTAAGATCTATACAGTCGAAGGAACTAAGAACTCTGAATTGAAGTAATAATATTATTGAACCATCAGAACTACTTCGATATTTCTTTTTTTTTAGTTTATATTCACATAATTTTTGTGAATCCATATGACTTTTGTTCTTCCATTTCTTTCTTTTTTCCAAACCATTCTCTTTGAATTTTTCGTTTTTTTTCCTTGATTTAATCTCTTTATTCATTCAATATTCACTTTATTCATTTAATTAATATTCAATTCACAATTACAAACTAAAGGGAAGGGCTTCTATTGGAATCCTTATCTAAATTCACAGTATTAGATATTAATTAGATATATTATATCTTTAGTTCATATATAACTAATAAATATCTAATATTAATAAATATCTAATATCACATATACATGTGTTTCTTCCATAACGTAAATCAACTATTCATATCTTACATTCAATCGGATTCTAGAATTATTCTTCGAAACATTCACAAGATTTGTCTTATAGCAATTAGATTACATACATCTAGTTCGGCTCCTCCTCCTCTAACCAATCCATTTTTTTTTATAAATTTCACTTTTGTTTTTTGTAAATCTTTATTTTTTCTTTTATTATTCGGCCACACGGGTACAATCAATCTACATGTACAAATTCGTTAGATCGAATCATTGCATCGAAATATCAGTATTTGATTGATCTAAGTTAATGTAATTTATTATTTATTAAAATTATCTTTTGGTCAATCGTTGAATTGGATGAAATCAACTTGAATGGGCATCATTCTATATAACAATAACATCTTTTTTTTAATAGCACGCCGTAGTAATACTATAAGTAATGCCATAAAAATTCTTATTCAGATTATGATTACTAATAGCTAATAATATTGAATATTCGAATTCAATCAACAAAACAATATAAAGAGAATATTCATTGGAGGGGGTATAAATGGACCGAACTGGAATTTTAGGAAAAAGATCTTTTAGATCTCTTTCCTTTTTTTTTACTTCCCTGTTTGTTGCAACTCCCTAATATCTCTAAGATCTTAAGCTTTTTTTACTATTACTCTTATGTTATGTTCCCTAAGCAGATTTTCGTGATACGCGCATATATTGCGTAAGTCTTAAGCTAAAAAAAGCCTATTTTGAAAACTAGTCAATGATGACCCTCCATAGATTCGCCTATATAAGCCGCAGCTAAAGTTGCAAAAATAAGAGCTTGAATACCGCTTGTAAATAATCCAAGTAACATGACAGGTATAGGAACCACTAAAGGTACTAAAGAAACAAGAACAACAACTACTAATTCATCAGCTAATATATTTCCGAAAAGTCGAAAACTAAGTGATAGGGGTTTTGTGAAATCTTCTAAGATATTAATGGGTAAAAGGATTGGAGTTGGTTGAATGTATTTACCGAAATAACCTAATCCTTTTTTGGTAAGACCCGCATAGAAATATGCTACTGACGTAAGTAAAGCTAAAGCAACGGTAGTATTTATATCATTTGTAGGTGCGGCTAATTCCCCATGAGGTAACTGTATGATTTTCCAAGGTAAAAGAGCACCTGACCAATTCGAAACAAAAATAAATAGAAACAAAGTTCCAATAAAGGAAACCCATGGACCATATTCTTCTCCAATCTGAGTTTTGCTCACGTCTCGAATGAATTCAAGGACATATTCGAAGAAATTCTGACTGTCAGTAGGAATTGTTTGTGGATTACGAACAGCTATAATGGCTGAACCTAATAAGATAGCAATTACAACCCAAGAAGTAATAAGTACTTGGGCATGGACTTGAAAACCTCCTATTTGCCAATAGAAATGTTGGCCGACTTCCACACCAGATATATTGTATAACCCTTTTAGTAGTGTGTTGATAGAACATAATAGAACATTCATATTGCCCTCTGAAGGAAATAGAACTTTAAAAAGAATTATTTTGATTCAACCATCTATTTTTCGACTTGCCTACTTGAATTATATATTTTGTATATCAACTAATCACATAATACCCCTAGTTACTTGTATCTCTTTTGTGCGATTAAGGAATGGTAACCGATTTCAAAAATCTATGGAGTTCCCAAAATAATTTATTTATCTTATTATTAATCACGTATTTCGTATATAGCTAGAACGACCCTCACAAATTGCAAATACTAATTTGTTAAGAATTAATCGGATTGAAGCTATAGCGTCATCATTTGCTGGAATCGAAATATCTGCGAGATCGGGG